TAGATTGATAGAAAAACCTCTGGTAAAATACCCACCAGTACCCGTAACCCAGCAAAGAAAGTACATTACATTAGGGATTGGCGACTTACCCATTCAGTGACTTTGGCACTGGACGTTCTCAAAATGGGTACTATCGGGTCGGGTGAATTAGAGAATAGACAGACGTCTGTTGGCATTCCAGCCTTCCTTCTCCTTTCAGGGCCTATCCGAAAGAGGATCGTACCTCTTGGTCGTGAATATCTGAATAGGACGAACCCGCCTCCGTGGATATCTTTGCTTCGGAACAAAGCAATTAGAATTAGGCTCGGTCAACTGGAATGTGTATTATCCGTATGGGAGATCTTCCATCCATCGACCTGAGACGAAGAGAAAGGTCTATCTATCTTCTTTAGTTATTCAATGAAACCAATGATTCGTTATTGGAGCAGATAGCAACAACCATTTCAGCGGACATGCGTATTTTCCGATGGATTTACATGGTTTCATTAGTATAAATTGTTTGATGTAGCGAGTAATAGGCTCTTTCGCCGTTCAAGAATTCTTGTTTAAGCAGTTCATATCATCCACACATAGTGATCTAAGATTTCAATTCTTCCATGTTTCAGCAGTAGCATATTGTTCCACGGAGTTAAGGCCAAAAAGATGGAAGAAACAAGTGTTTCCACGACTCTACCATCCGGCCAATTCTGTTCCACTTAATCCCCTTTTCATGGGCACATATCTTTACGGCTAAGGAATGGGGAATCTTTCTCCTGTTACATGAATCAAATGTTTCATTTCATCCGGGAAAAGCCATCTCTTTCTCAACAATGTCTTTGTCATTTGATCCAATAGCGTTCCGTTAGATAGGAACAGATTTGATAAATACTGATAACTCTCGGATAGAGTATTAGAACGGAAAGGTCCATTAGATAATGAACTATTGGTTCTAAACCATCTCTGGCGATGAATCAACAATTCGAAGTGCTTTTCTTGCGTATTCTTGATGAACCAGCGTTTATATATAGATGTAGGAGGATTTGTTTGGGAAGCAATAAGCCCCTTTGACATCTCTTCATCTGCAAAGAATTCTCGACGTGAAAACACAGAGACAGAGGGCTGATCTTTGAATAGGGAAAAGAATGGATCCGCAGGGTCCCAAATGAATTGGCTTGTTCGAAAAAAGCCTTGTTCTTTGGAAGATCTATCTCGTGTCTGGTACTGCATGGTTCCACTCTGCAAGAACTCCGAATCATTCTCTTGAAGCTCATCCTCTTTATGATAAATGATCCATTTGCCCCGAAATGACCCAGTCCAATAGGGAAATCCCAATTCAGTGGGCCTTTCAATACAATCAAATAGATTAGGGCGCCATATTCTAGGAGCCCAAACTATGTGATTGAATAAATCCTCCTCTATCTGTTGCGGATCGAGGGCCCCTTCCCCTTCTTCAAACTCCGATTCGTATTTTTCATATAGAAATCTCTGATCAACGATAGAACAAGATCCATTTTGCATCATATCTAACTGATTCCTTGGTTCGGACCGAAGAAGTAATGTCACTCGATTATTATCAAACTGACTGCAATATTTTTCTGTCCGTGAGGATCCCGCCAGAGCCAGAGTGCCTTCTACTTCTAATAGTAATAATAGTAATAGGACATGAACTAGATCAGAATCATTCTCAACGAATCCATAAGAAGTGATCCAATTTTTTTCATCGTGTCTGGATGAAGACCAAAGATCTTGAGCGACCGATCCGGCAGAACAACTCAAAAGATAAAGAAGTATCGTTAATTTCTTCATGCTCGTTCCAAGTTCGAAGTACCATTTGTACAAATAAGAATCCCCTCCCTTACATGATTTCTTCTTCATATAGATAGATATAGGATCTATGGGGCAATTACTTAGAAGTACATTTTGTGTAACAGCCCTTCCTATCTGATAGAAAAGGATCCCATGATCCTGAACCGATCTTATCTGGGATCGAAAATCCCAAGTTTTTCTATGAAGAGCTGATCTAATTGTATTAGTTTCTATAATGGATTTCTTCTGTGTAATACTAATTGATAGGGCCTCATTGATAAGTGCTACAAGATCTCGCGCATTGGAACCCATGGTTATGGACCCGAATCCGTTAGTATGGAACATCTTCTTTTCCAAGTGAAATCCCCTAGTATATGAAAGAATGAAAAAGTGCTTTCGTTGTTGTGGAAGAAGAAGCCTTCGTATCTTAATGCATGTATTTAATTTATTCGGAGCTATTAGAGCGGGATCCACTTTTTGGGGAATATGAGTCGAAGCAATAACAAGAATCTTTCCAGTGTAACATCTTTCACAATCCCTGGAGAGATAGTTCTCTAATAGACCGAGGGATAAGTAATTCGACTCATTCACATGCAGATCATGAATGTTTGGAATCCATATTATGCAAGGAGACATTGCTTTTGCTAATTCGAATTGAAGGGTGATATCAAATAGGTCTATTTTCGGCGTCATATACATAGTTAGCACATTCGTC